ATGKAACGAAATCCATTTCACTTAGTTGAATTTAGTCCGTGACCTTTAACTGGTTCTATGGGGGCCTTGTTTTTAACATCTGGTCTGGCTGGTTGGTTTCACGGATACGGATATATTACAGTAATTTTAGGTTTAGTATTAATTGGAATGACGATAGTTCAATGGTGACGTGATATTATTCGCGAGGCTACATTTCAAGGACATCATACAATACAAGTGTCTAAAGGACTTCGTTGGGGTATGATTTTATTTATTACCTCCGAGGTATGTTTCTTTTTTGCATTTTTTTGAGCATATTTCCATAGAAGGTTAGCTCCGAGAACGGAGTTAGGTTCTTGTTGGCCTCCAGCCGGTATTGTACCATTAAATCCATTTGAGGTTCCATTATTAAATACTGGTGTTCTTCTTGCTTCTGGGGTCACGGTAACCTGAGCCCATCATAGTTTGATAGAAGGGGATAATCCAGGAGGATTACAAGGTTTAATTGCAACTGTGGGTCTTGGTATTTATTTTACTTTCTTACAAGGAGGAGAATATTATGAGGCTTCTTTTACAATTGCAGATGGGGCATATGGTTCTTGTTTTTTTGTGGCCACTGGATTTCACGGACTTCATGTATTAATTGGAAGCACTTTTTTATTGGTGTGTTTAGTACGAGTTTGATTACAACATTTCTCTACTGGGCATCACTTTGGGTTTGAGGCTGCGGCTTGATACTGGCACTTCGTAGATGTTGTATGGTTATTTTTGTATTTGTCTATTTATTGGTGAGGTTGTTAAATTTATTTAGTTTTTAGGTCTTAGATGACTGAGTAAATAAGTGCTAGATTTTTAATCTAGAGACGGCGTGAAGTTTAGCCTCTAAGAAAATTGAGTAGACTTAGTACTTTAATTATAAAAGGTCTGATTTGCGTTCAGGTAATAAGTTTTTATAACTTTTAGGTCAATATAAAAAGCGAGAAATTTGCATGCGGTTTCGGCCCGTACTTTGGGGGTGTGAGTCTTCCTTTATATTATTAATTAACTTAAGATAATACAAGAGTCAATATAAATGAAAGCCAAAATAGAGGCGTCTAGCTGTTAATTAGGGAAATGTAAGTTATTTTACTCATTTAGAGAATACTACGCCGGATGAACGGAAATCATTGATGTTGATTAATATATGATTATATAGAATCTTTAGTATTAATGTTGAGAGGATTATTTAGTAGAGTTATTGCATTATTATTGTCATGTGTTGTTATAGTATTAGGATGGGTCCTAGCTAAGCGGGCTATTAGAGATCGGGAAAAAAGGAGACCTTTTGAGTGTGGATTTGATCCAATTAAATCAGCTCGTCTTCCTTTTTCTATACGGTTCTTTCTCTTGGCTATTATTTTTTTGATTTTTGATGTAGAGATTGTTTTGCTTCTTCCTATCTTAGTTAGTATGTTGACTAGATCTTCTATGAGAATAATGTTTGGTCTTTTTATCTTTCTGGTAATTCTAGTTTTGGGCTTATTTCATGAATGAAATGAAGGTTCATTAGACTGAGCACAATAAAGGAAAAACTTGGAGTAAAACAGGGCTGCTAACTTTGTTTTGGGTAATTCGATTTTATCCTTTTTCTTATGTTTTCAAGACTTCCATTTAGATATATGTTTCTTATGGTAATAGGAGTGGGTACTTTAATCTCGGTTTCTTCTATCCATTGGTTAGCCATTTGGGCTGGTTTAGAAATTAACTTAATTGGGTTTTTACCTATATTAGTATATCAAAAAAGTGTTTCGGAAAGAGAGTCTGCTGTAAAATATTTTATTATTCAGGCCTTAGGTTCTAGTTTTCTTATTTTTGGTAGATTATTAATTTTTAGAATGTCTTTCACTTGAGATGTTTTTAATTGAATACAATTCACTAGAAACTTGGGTTTTATTTTTTTAATAGCTGGACTATGCACTAAATTAGGTTTGTTTCCTTTTCATTATTGACTTCCTAGTGTGATGGCTGGATTACCTTGAATTACATGTCTTTTATTAGCAACATGACAAAAATTAGCCCCTCTTTTCTTAATGTTGTGTTTATTAAATCTTAATCAATCTAATTTGTTAGTTATAATGCTTTGTTTAATTAGGGCTGGATCTAGATTAATAGGGGGAGTAGGTGGACTTAATCAAACACAAATTCGTGCTCTATTAGCCTATTCTTCCATTAGCCACCTAGGATGAATGGTCTTTGCTATAATAAGGAGAGAATGAGCAATAAAAGTCTACTTGATAATTTATGTTTTTATTTCTATGTCTATATTTATAAGTTTGTGATATGGAGATTCAGGAAGGATAAAGGATATTAGCAATCTTAAAAGCTCTAATTTTATACAAATAAGGATCATAATGCTCTTGCTTTCACTAGGAGGTTTACCACCCTTACTTGGATTCGTGTCAAAGTGGTTAGTCATTACCAGAGGAGTGGAGACGCCATGGCTATTTATTATTTTTTTATTGATTATAGGGTCTTTATTAAGTTTGTTTTATTATTTAAGCTTATTTTTTTCTGTTTTTTTAGTTACAATAAAAAAATATAGGTTTAATAATAAATATTTTAGAAATTTTAATCTAGTAATCATCTTTATTAATACTGTAAATATTTTTGGCGGTCTAATAATTCTAGTTTCTAGAATTATAATTCAAATTTAAATGCGATGGTTATTTTCTACAAACCATAAAGATATTGGAACATTATATATTTTATTTGGTATATGATCTGGCTTAGTAGGAACGGCTCTTAGGTTGCTAATTCGAGCTGAATTAGGACAGCCAGGTGCTTTGTTAGGTGATGATCAACTATATAATGTAATTGTGACAGCTCATGCTTTTGTTATAATTTTCTTTTTAGTGATACCTATAATAATTGGTGGGTTTGGAAACTGATTGGTTCCATTAATATTGGGGGCTCCAGATATGGCTTTCCCGCGATTGAATAATATAAGATTTTGGCTTTTGCCTCCTTCTCTTTTATTACTTCTGTCTTCAGCTGCCGTTGAGAGTGGTGTGGGTACAGGTTGAACGGTTTATCCACCATTATCTAGAAATTTGGCTCATGCGGGGGGTTCGGTGGACTTGGCAATTTTTTCTTTACACTTAGCAGGGGCTTCTTCTATTTTAGGTGCAGCTAATTTCATTACCACTATTATTAATATGCGTTGACGAGGAATACAATTCGAGCGACTTCCTTTATTTGTTTGATCAGTAAAAATTACTGCAATTTTGTTGCTTCTTTCGTTACCTGTATTAGCGGGGGCTATTACAATATTATTGACTGATCGAAACTTTAATACAGCTTTCTTTGACCCAGCCGGAGGAGGTGACCCAATTTTGTATCAACATTTGTTCTGATTTTTTGGTCATCCAGAAGTATATATTTTAATTTTACCTGGGTTTGGTATAGTTTCTCATATTGTTAGTCATTACTCGGCTAAAAAGGAAACGTTTGGGACTCTTGGTATAATTTATGCCATGTTAGCTATTGGTGTCTTAGGTTTTATTGTATGGGCTCATCATATATTTACTGTTGGTATGGACGTAGATACACGGGCATATTTTACAGCAGCTACGATGATTATTGCTGTTCCTACAGGAATTAAGGTATTTAGTTGACTGGCTACAATTCACGGAGCTAAAGTTAAGTATGAAACACCTATACTTTGAGCTCTAGGTTTTATTTTTTTATTTACCGTTGGTGGACTTACTGGTATTGTGTTATCTAATTCTTCTTTAGATATTATGCTCCATGATACATACTATGTCGTAGCGCACTTTCATTATGTTTTATCTATAGGGGCTGTTTTTGCATTATTTGGTGCTTTTAATTATTGATTTCCTTTATTAAGTGGTGTGACACTTCACCCTCGGTGAAGTAAGGCTCACTTTTATATTATATTCATTGGAGTAAATGTAACATTTTTTCCACAACACTTTTTAGGTTTAAGAGGAATACCTCGTCGATATTCTGATTATCCTGATTGTTATACAAAGTGGAATGTTGTTTCTTCAATTGGATCAATGATTTCTTTCGTAGCCGTTTTATATTTTATAGTTATTGTTTGAGAAGCCCTAATTTCCCAACGAAGTGTAGTATGAAGAACACATCTAGGAACTGCTTTAGAGTGAGAAAATATTTTACCTGCAGATTTCCATAATGCACCTGAAACAGGTGCATTAGTTGCTTAAATTTTAAATTTAGATTGAAAGATATGGGTCTATGAGGACAATTAGGATTTCAAGATGCAGCTTCTCCCTTAATGGAAGAATTAATTTTTTTTCATGATCATGCTATAATAATTTTAATTATAATTATTAGATTAGTTGGTTATGCTGCGTTATTTCTTATGGTAAATAAATATACATGCCGTTCACTAGTTGAAGGACAAGAAATTGAAACTATTTGAACGGTTGTTCCAGCTGTGATTTTGGTTTTCTTGGCTCTACCTTCCTTACGTCTTTTATATTTGTTAGATGAAGTTGGAAATTGTAGTTTAAGAGTAAAAACTATTGGGCATCAATGGTATTGAAGTTATGAATATTCGGATTTTTCAAGTATTGAATTTGATTCATACATAATTCCTACAAACGAATTAGAACCTGGGGATTTTCGTTTACTTGAAGTGGATCACCGAATAGTGTTACCAACTCAAACTGATATTCGAGTTTTAGTGACATCTGCAGATGTCATTCACTGTTGAGCTGTTCCCTCTTTAGGAGTAAAGGTGGATGCTGTACCTGGACGACTCAATCAGCTTGGTTTTTTTATTAAATATCCCGGAGTGTTTTACGGTCAATGTTCTGAAATTTGTGGGGCTAATCATTCTTTTATACCAATTGTCGTTGAGGCTGTTCCGTTAAAAAATTTTATGGAATGAGCTGTCAATGCGTCAGAATAATAAAGAGTTAGTTAAATTATAATATAGGGTTGTCAGTCCTACGTCACTAATAAAACTTAGTACTTTTTACATGCCACAGTTGTCCCCACTTAATTGAATTTTGCTTTTTATTTTATTTTGAGTAGCCGTTTTGACCTTATCTGTCTTAGTTTGATGGTCAGGAAAAGTTTTCTTTCAGGCAGGAAATTTAGCTCTTGCTAGTCCTAAGGAAAACAAATGAAATTGATAAGAATGCTAGTAGATATTTTTTCTTCATTTGATGATAATAACCAAGTTTTTATATCTTTGTACATTTTGATGTGAATTTTTTCATTATTAACAATTGTTTTATTTAGATCATTATATTGAATTATATCTCCACGGTGAATTACTTTAGTAAGAACTTTTAAGGATACTGCATCTTCTCAGGTATTTCGTTCCTTTGGGGCTAATATAGGGGGTTTTGTGAATATTATTACAGGATTATTTCTATTTTTAATTCTAATAAACCTAAGAGGATTGGTTCCTTATGTTTTTAGACCAACTAGCCACTTAGCTATTTCCTTATCTCTTGGACTTCCTTTATGGTTATCCCTTATTGTTTCAGCTGTGTTTTTTAATCCGACAACAGTTGTCGCTGGATTATTACCTATAGGAGCTCCGGCACCTTTAAATCCTTTTTTAGTAATTATTGAAACGGTAAGAATTATAGTTCGACCAATTACCTTGTCTGTTCGATTAACAGCTAATATAAGAGCTGGACATATTGTACTCACTTTAATTGGAAATTACCTAACTGCAAGACTATTTATATCTTCTATTTTTTCTGTTTTATTATTACTAGGAATCCAAGTTTTATATACGATTTTTGAATTTGGTATTGCCCTTATTCAATCGTATATTTTTTGTTTATTAATTACTCTTTATTCAGATGAACATCCACACTAATGTAAATATTACTTACTAAATTTAAAAATTAGCTGTAAAAGAATAGAATTATTCATTTTTGGGGTATGAACCCAACAGCTTAATGTTTAGCTTATTTTACAAATATTGCTTGAGAAGATTTAACTCCATTAGTAGATCTACAGTCTAGCGCTTTAAACTCGGCCATCAAGCAACACGCCAGGAAAATATCTCCTTTCTCGATTTTGCAGGTCGATGTTTTATGTAAACTATAGCGAGCAAGGCTTAAAGAATATTTCTCTATTTCAAGCTTTGAAGGCTTGTAGTTTATAATAACTTAAAGCCTTACTAGGAGGTTATGAACCTCTCTTAAGAAATCAAAATTCTTTGTGCCCCTACACCGCTTCGTAATATCTTTTTTAAATTGTTTTAATCCTCTTGCTTGGAAGGCAAGCGTACAGTTTGATACTCAAAAGATTTATTCCTAATAAATTAATTTACTCCTTTAGAATGAAAATCTAATGTGCAGTTAGGTACACCATAGAAACCTTTTTAGGAGTAGGTAATCATATGATTACAAATAAATATATTATATTTGGTAAACAATTATTGTATAATCCCTAAAAATTGAAAATTAAGTTTGGCTCTGACTTATAAATATAATGGAAACTAAAAAATACACATGGTTTTTTTTGAGATAGGTGAGGATTAAGGAAGAAATAATGGAAATATAGTATAAAGCTTCATTCATGTTTTTCCTTGAGTATTATTTAATTATAGGATGCTACGAAAAGTCCCGCTAACACCAGTGATGGAGATTAAGAAAATAGCGAGAGCTTGTATTAATTTAGTTTTTATTGTCTGGTTAACTTGGTGCCAGCATCCGCGGTTAGACTAAGGAGACATAATTATATTATCATGGTAAAAAGACAGTTAGGTTTATAAATAAATATAGATAATAGCCTATTAAATATTCATAAAAAGGTAGAATTTAGATATGAATATATAATTCTAAAGTGGCTTACGCAGCTGAATCTGTGATGGCCTTGAGGGAAACTGGGATTAGATACCCCATTATTCTTGGATGTAAATTTAATGATAGCTTACCAGAGCACTACGAACCATACAAAGTTTAAAACTCAAAGGGCTTGGCGGTGTTTTAGACTTTTCAGGGGAACCTGTCTCTTAATCGACAATCCACGTTAAACCTAACCTTCCTTTTGTATCTCAGTTTGTATACCGTCGTCGCCAGGTAACTTCCAAAAATTTAGAAGTTAGCGATATAAATGATTTAGATTAATACGTCAGATCAAGGTGCAGCTAATAAGAAGGTGAGGATGGGTTACAATTATTTATTTATAACAACGAATAAATTGACAAAAGTAATTTATGAAGGAGGACTTGAAAGTAAAACAAATTATAAAAGCGGTTTGAATAAGGCTCTGAAACGTGCACACATCGCCCGTCGCTCTCGTTGAAAAATGAGATAAGTCGTAACATAGCAGGGGTAATGGAAATTGTTCCTAGATGAAAAACATAGTATAATTTAATACATCTCATTTACACTGAGAATATACTTAATCTATGAGTTGTTTTTAAATGGAAATATATATGCATATTTAATACTTGTTGTATTGATAGACAAAACATTTTTAAATTTAGTAAAGGTGATTAAAATTTAATAGAATCATATATAATATATAAGTACCGAGAGGGAAGAAGTACAAATTAGGAGAAAGAAAAAAATAAGTTTTGTACCTTTTGCATCATGGTCTAACTAGATTTAAATTTTATATAAAATTTCTCGAAATCTAATGAGCTATCCTTCAGTCGTCATTTTTTAGAAACTAAGAATTGATTGTGGCAAAAATCTTTTTAGAACCCGGGATAGAAATGAAATTTTATTCGAATTAGATGATAGCTAGTTCTTCAATAAATACATAGAAGTGTTTGAGACTAATTTTTTTAGATAATTAATAATTATTAAATAGAATTTAGTTTTGTCGAGTCTCCGAGGATAAGCTCGTAGATAAATTTTAGTATAAACATACTTATTCAAGCTGAAATTTAGGCTTGAAAATAGCTAATATTTAGGAGTTTGTTACAATTTATTAAGTCTTTAGGAATAGGATATATTTGTTTTAATCTATTGAAGATAGTTTTTAAACTATAAAATAAACTACATTTATGTTAGTATGAGTATTTATAATATTATATAAACTAAATAATAATGCATCATTAGACTTAAATTTTTATATATTAACTTATTAAATCATAAAAAGGAACTCGGCAAAAATATATTCCGCCTGTTTATCAAAAACATCGCTCCTCGTCTACCAAAAATGGGGAGTCGGACCTGCCCGGTGAAACTTTTTAACGGCCGCGGTACTTTGACCGTGCAAAGGTAGCATAATCATTTGCCTTATAATTGAAGGCTAGTATGAATGGTTTGACGAGAATATTGCTGTCTCTTTATGATTTTTAATAAATTTATCTTTAGGTGAAGAAGCCTAAATAACATTAAAAGACAAGAAGACCCTATCGAGCTTAAAATAAATTAGTAGACTTAATTTATATATTAATAAAAAACTAACTACTAAACATTTTGGTTGGGGCGACTAAGGAACAATAAAAGCTTCCTTTATTTCTAAAAATAAACGAATATTGATCCAGAACCTTGATGATCAACGAAATTAGTTACCGTAGGGATAACAGCATTATCTTTTTTGAGAGCTCTAATCGAAAAAAAGGTTTGTGACCTCGATGTTGGACCAGAATATCCTGAAGGTGCAGTAGTCTTCAAAGGTTGGTCTGTTCGACCATTAAAATTCTACGTGATCTGAGTTCAGACCGGCGTGAGCCAGGTCAGTTTCTATCTTTAATTTCTAAAGTGAACTTAGTACGAAAGGACCAGCCCGTTATAATATTATTATATAACAAGATAAAATATAACATAAAATTTAACTAGTAGAATAAAGATCAGATTAGCAAAAATAATGCGATTGACTTAGAATCAATAGAGATAGGTGAAAATCCTTTATTTGATAAAATAAAGGTGGCAGATGAAGTGCATTAGGTTTAAGCCCTAAATATAAAGATGAAATTTCTTTTCTTTATAATGTATTTGTCAATTATTTCTTCATTATTATCTTACATTTGTATTTTATTAGCGGTCGCTTTTTTTACCCTTTTAGAACGTAAGGGGCTCAGATATATTCAAATTCGTAAAGGTCCAAATAAAGTGGGTTTAGCTGGTTTACCTCAACCAATTGCAGATGCAGCTAAATTGTTAACAAAAGAAATTGCTAAACCTACGATAGCAAATTATTCTCCATATTTTGCAGCCCCTATTTTTAGTTTTATCTTGGCTTTATTGCTGTGGCAATTATATCCAAGTCTTTATTCATGTTCTTACTTCAAATGAGGCATCTTATTTTTTCTTTGTGTCTCGGGAATAAATGTATATGGAACGCTCTTAGCCGGTTGGGCTTCAAATTCTAAATATGCCTTATTAGGTAGGCTGCGAGCTATTGCTCAAACAATTTCTTATGAAATTAGTATGGCCCTGATTCTTCTTTTTCCATTATTTCTCGTAGGTAGTTTTAGTTTTATTGAAATCAAGGAATCCCAGGAATTAATTTGATTGAGTTTAATAATAATTCCGGTTTCATTAATTTGATTTGTTACATGTATTGCAGAAACCAATCGTGCACCATTTGACTTTGCTGAAGGAGAATCTGAGCTGGTATCTGGTTTTAATATTGAATATGGAGCTGCCGGTTTCGCCTTAATTTTTTTGGCAGAATATGCTAATATTCTTGTTATGAGATTATTTACTTCTCTATTGTTCTTTGGCGGAAGTTCTATATTTTTTATTCATAGAGATTTAATTTTTATATTAAAGGTTTTATTTTTTGCTTTCGCATTTATTTGAGTTCGAGCTAGATATCCTCGGTTTCGTTACGATTTATTAATGAGACTTACTTGAAAGGGATTCTTACCAGCCTCATTGTCTTTTCTTTTAGTTATAACCATAGTTGCTTGTTCTTTTTATTATTAAATTATTAATATTCCTTTAGAACAATTATATCGAAATTGTAGTTTAATAAAAACGCTAGCATTGGAAGTTAGAAATTAGGTAACATGATCCTACATTTCGAGTGAGTATATTAATGTTGCTTAGGATAACTGTATCAAGTTTTTTAATATTTCCATTAATAACACAACCCCTGAGGCTTGGATTGGCAATTATAATTTCAACACTACTAATATGTGTTATTAGAGCCATACTCTTATCTTCTTGATATGGTTATATTTTATTTTTAATTTATGTAGGTGGTCTTTTAGTTATATTTGCATATGTTGCAGCTTTATCTCCAAATGTATTATTTGGTGGAGGTTCTCCTATAATTTTGTTCTTTTTAGTTTTGTTTCCTATACTCTTGATTTTCTACTTTTCCCCTTTAATCGACCTTTCTTCTCTTAGTCATTATTCTAGCTTTCAAAATTTAAAGTTTCTAAAAACTTATGGAATTGAAATAGTTTCACCTCACATGATCTCAATCTTAATTGGTCTAGCTGTTATTCTTTTGATTAATCTTATTGTTGTCGTAAAAATTTGTTACTATCAACACGCATCTCTCCGTCCATATAGTAAATAAAATATAGAATGCGAAGACCTATTCGGAAAACTCATCCAATTTTAAAAGTCTTAAATGGAGCATTCGTAGATCTACCGGCACCGTCTAACTTATCCATCTGGTGAAATTTTGGATCTTTGTTGGGTTTATGCTTGGTAATTCAAATTATTACTGGTCTATTTTTATCTATGCATTATACAGCTCATGTTGACCTTGCATTTAGATCTGTTATCCATATCAGGCGTGATGTTACATATGGCTGGCTTCTTCGAGCCCTTCATGCTAATGGGGCCTCCTGATTTTTTATCTGCATCTATCTTCATATTGGTCGTGGCATTTATTATGGATCATATCTTTATTTACATACATGAAATATTGGAGTAATCCTGCTTTTTCTTACGATAGGAACAGCATTCTTAGGTTATGTTTTACCCTGAGGACAAATGTCCTTTTGGGGGGCAACTGTAATTACTAACCTTTTATCAGCTGTTCCTTATATTGGAAAAATATTGGTAGAATGAGTATGAGGTGGTTTTGCCGTAGATAATGCAACGTTAACTCGGTTCTTTGCCCTTCATTTTCTTCTTCCATTTGTAACTGCTGCTTTAGCAATTCTTCACATATTGTTTTTACATGAGACAGGTTCTAATAATCCCCTAGGATTGAATAGAGATGGGGAAAAAATCCCATTTCATTCATACTATACTTTTAAAGATTTAGTTGGATTTTTGACAGTAATGTTTTTATTATCTATACTAGCCCTATTTAGTCCTCAATTATTAACAGATCCTGAAAACTTTATTCCCGCGAATCCTTTAGTAACACCTGTACACATTCAACCAGAATGATATTTTCTGTTTGCCTATGCCATTCTTCGTTCAATTCCTAATAAGTTGGGAGGTGTTATTGGATTAGTTGGTTCAATTCTTGTTTTATTTATCTTACCTTTTAGTCATATATCCAAATTTCGATCGATGGCTTTTTATCCTTTAAATCAAATTTTGTTCTGATCATATGTTGGAATCTTTCTTATTTTGACTTGAATTGGTAGATGTCCTGTAGAAGCTCCTTACGAACAAATCGGTCAGGTTTTTACTTTTTTATATTTTCTGTATTTTATTATTAACCCTCTCATTCAAATATTATGGGATAAAGTTTTAGACTTTTAAAACCTATAGTTACTTCCTGGGGACAGTTTGTCTTGAAAACAAACCAATAAGTGTTCAATTCACTTGGTAACTTAAAAACAATAAGAAATTTAATTTATTCACCTCTGGCTTACAAGACCAGCGCTATTTTTAAGCTATTATTGCTCATTAACCCACAAGAAATGAGAACATTTTACCTAAGAATATTAAGAACCCTTGGGGTATTAATAGCTTTATTGGCTTTATCAATACAATACAAACATCTCTTAAGTATTCTTCTAAGGCTAGAAGCTATTACAATAAACCTATTTATCATAATATTTTGTATATCTTCTAATGTAACTTTTAGCGGACAAACATCATTGATTTTAATTACACTTGGAGCTTGTGAAGCTAGCTTAGGACTAGCAATCCTTGTAGCCATTATTCGAGCTGAAGGAAATGATTACGTTTCTAGTTTCTCTCTTCATAAATGTTAGGTCTACTTATAATAAATCTTTCTATAATAATTTTAGCAGATAAAAAATGATTGTGATATATCAGAATATGATCTTTAGCTATTGCTAGACTGATTTCTATAATTCACCTATTCACACCCTTCTTTACTTATGAATCTACGACTGTTTTAATCACTTATGATTCTATGTCGACAGCGTTAATCTCCTTGACATTTTGAATTTCTTTAATAATAATATTGGCAAGACAACAGGGAATCAAGGTAAGAAATAATAACTATTTGATATTCTCAAAAATATTACTTTTCTTAAACCTAATTTTAATTTCAACCTTTATTTCATCTAGAAGCCTCTTATTTTATTTTATATTTGAGGCTTCTTTAATTCCAACCCTCATATTAATTTTGGGTTGAGGATATCAACCAGAACGATTACAAGCTGGTATATATATAATAATTTATACAGTTGCTGCATCTTTACCTTTATTGTTTACAATTCTCTGAGTAAGTCAAAAATTAGGATCTAGGGAAATACTTATAGTTAATTCTATTCGACTCCACGTCCTAGAAACTAGAAATTTATGAAGATGAAATTTTTTAACTTTTTTAGTATTTTCAGCTTTTTTAGTAAAATTACCAATGTTTACAGTACATTTATGGCTTCCTAAAGCTCATGTTGAGGCTCCGGTAGCCGGATCCATGGTTCTAGCAGCTATTTTATTAAAATTAGGAGGGTATGGTATACTTCGTCTCTATCAATATTTCAATTTTATTACATCAGAAGCCTGCATTCTAATTTTTTCTTTAGCTATTTGAGGAGGAGTTCTTACTAGTATTATTTGTTTCCGTCAAATTGATCTAAAATCCTTAATTGCATATTCTTCCATTGGACATATATCTTTAATACTTGCTGGCGTATTTTCAAATTCATCCTGGGGATGAGGAGGGGCCTTAGTTCTAATACTTTCACACGGATTTTGCTCTTCAGCACTTTTTGCCCTTGCTAATTATACATATGAAAAAACTCATACCCGTAGATTATTCCTAAGTAAGGGAATATTGATACTTCTTCCTATATTAGCTATGTGATGGTTTCTATTCTCAGTAATAAATATGGCAGCACCACCAAGTATTAATCTCTTAGGAGAAATTATAATCTTCCCATCTATAATATTTAGATCTAGATATTACTTAGTTTCCTTAGGACTTATAAGATTTTTGGCTGCTTTATACAGAATATATCTTTTTACTTCTATTCACCATGGTGGTAATCCGAAGTTTATTAAGCCTTTTAGTCAATTTAAAACTCCGGGATTTAAATTACTTTTATTGCACTGAATCCCAGGAAATCTATTAATCCTAAAAAGAGAACTGGTTTTTATATGAATTTAGATAAATGTCAAGTTAGTTTAAAAAAATATCAGCCTGTGGATTTGAAGATAAAATACTATTTTACTTGACCATGTTTACAAATTTAAAAGCATCATCTATTAGTTCTCTTTTCTTAATTATATATAGAATTGTTCTATTTCCAATAACAATATTGTTTACAATAAACCAATACAATTTTATTTTTGAATGAAGGATTATTCAGGTGAGTTCATGTTCAATAACATTTATATTCATTCTAGACCCAATTAGACTAAGATTTAGAAACGTTGTCTGTCTAATTTCAGGTTGCGTGATGATGTTTTCATCGAGGTATATATCTCACGATCCCTTTTTAAAACGGTTCACCTGACTTGTAATATTATTTGTTCTTTCAATAAATCTTTTAGTATTTATTCCTAGCCTTCCCGCTTTACTTTTAGGTTGAGATGGACTCGGAATTGTATCATTTGCTTTAGTTATTTATTACCAAAATATAAAATCCTTAGGAGCCGGAATAATTACTGTATTAGCTAACCGGATTGGTGATGTTATAATTCTAATTTCAATTGGTTTGTTAGTTCTTCAGGGACATTGATCAATTGTTTCTATATGGGATTACCACCTAACAAGGTGGACTGCCCTTACCCTCACTCTAGCAGCTATAACTAAAAGGGCCCAAATTCCGTTTTCCAGATGACTTCCCGCTGCTATGGCTGCACCAACCCCAGTTTCAGCACTCGTGCATTCATCAACACTTGTTACAGCTGGAGTTTTCTTAGTTATTCGATTCTTTCCTTTTTTGAACTCAATTCCTAATTTTAAAACAATCTTATTATTCATCTCAGTAATCACTCTCCTAATAGCAGGAATTGGAGCTAATTATGAAAATGACCTAAAAAAGATCATTGCTCTTTCAACTTTAAGCCAACTAGGAGTAATAATAATAAGTTTAGGTATAAACATACCATATCTAGCTTTATTTCATTTATATACCCATGCTCTTTTTAAAGCCCTTTTATTTTTATGTGCTGGTATAATTATCCACAATAGATCAAATACACAAGACATTCGACATATAGGACTTATTTTTAGCCAGGCCCCTCTAACAGTAGCATGTATAAATGTTGCAAATCTTTCTTTATGTGGGGCCCCATTTTTAAGAGGATTCTATTCAAAAGATCTAATTTTAGAATTATCACTTATCAGGCCAACAAATTTCCTAATGGTTTTACTAATTTTTTTAGCCACCGGAATAACTGCAGCATATTCATTTCGTCTATCATTTTGTTCTTTATGGGGAAATATAAAAAACCCATCCTTTCATGCTAAGCAAGAAAGAGATCCTTATGTGAATTGAGCTATTACTATTTTAACTTTGGCTGCTATTATTGGAGGTCTTGGTCTCCAAAACGTTTTCTTAAATTTTAATCCTGTTATTTTTATCTTACCATCAATACTAAAAGGACTAACTATAATTGTAATTCTTTTAGGTTTACTTGTAGCCTTCATGGTATGAGACACTACCTTTGACACGAGATTTACTAATAAAATAAAATTTTTCTTTTCTACAATATGATTCTTAGCTCCGATTTCAGCCCAACCTATCACTAAAATTTCTATGCTTTTAGGAACAAACCTAATAAAATCTATCGACTTAGGTTGATTAGAAATCCTTGGAGGACAGGGTTCATATTTAACTTCATCTTCAATATCCCAAGCAAATCAAAAAATTCAAATTAAATATTTTAATTTCTTTCTTTTTATAATGTTATTTTCAATTTTAGTTTTTTTACTCATTAGCTTTTAAATTACATTGATAGCTTAATTTAAGAGTATAGCACTGAAGATGCTAAGGTGACATAAGATTGTCTCAAGGTATTAGAAAAGCCAGCGCTTATGAGTAAGGCGCTGGCTAGAAGTCAGGTGCCGAGGGAGAATAA